TCTTGTTTTCCTTTGATATTTGGATTTTCGCTAAAATTTGGATTGATATTCAAATTAAAAAGAAGTAAGTTGCTTGGGATAAACCAAGGTTTCTCTTTATATTTATGATAAAGTATTAAAAACTCTGGAAATAAAAAAACTTTCGGATTCGATATGAAGTGATTTAAGATTAAGAATTTTTCATTCATTCCCATCCAATCAAAAGACACCCCCATCCAATCAAAAAAGACCTTTTTATAATTGATTTCGGAATTTGATTTAATTGGAAGATAAAAAAGACCATTATTATGAGAATTCTCTGTTATTTGGTCCTTATTAGGTTCAACCTGAATATTTGTATTAAATTTCCAACCCAAATATTTTCTATCTGTATTTTTTTCCATATATATAATATCACTTTTTTCTAGATAATTCTTGATAGGAATATTATTAAGTATGTTAAAAAAAGTTTCTTTATTTTTGGTGGAATTTTCTTGTTTCTTTATTGTTTCTAATGATGATCTATAAATATCAGACTTATTCTGAGTTTCAGAATTAATATATTTATATGAGAAAAGATCATATCTATAGTTTTTTTGAAAATTCTCCTCTTTATTTGGTAATAAATATACTTTCAAATTTTGTTTTTTTTTGTAATCCAATAATGGGTCTTTTTCATAGGAATACCTTTTCTTTAAATCATCATTTTGAGACATATGGCATTGATTTATTTGATTTCGCCATTTTTGTGGGACTAATGTAGACCATGTAATCTGAGATAAATCATATTGATAATGACTTCTTAACCAGTTTTTCCATGGATTCTTTTCATAATTTGAAAGTCTTACTTTGGAATCAAATATTCCTTGTGTTCCAAAAAAATCCTTTATTTCATTCTTAAGAAAAAAAGATGGTCCATTATATTGAAGAATAGATCTTAACTTATTGAAGTTAATAACTTGGGTTTGTGATAATTTAAAAAATACATATTTTTGTGACAAGTAAGATAAATCAAAAAAAATATGTGGCTTCTGCTTACTATTTCTAAGATTATCAAAAGCCTTTTTTATAGTCATAAGCGAAATGAAGTCAATTTTATTTTGTTTTTTTTTATTAATTCTTTCTTTATCTTTATTTTTTTCATTATTGTCAATGTATTTTTCAAGAATTTTTTTTGTTGATTCCATCAAAAGTTGTAGAGAAATTCTGCGCATATTAATTATACATAAAAAGATATCTACGTATATTTTTTCAATGCAAAATTGAAATATTAATTCAATATTTTTTCTTTTTAATATTTTCCAAATTTTTGGGGGTGATTCTCGATTATTCTTTTTATTTTTTTTCATTATTTCTATTTGATTTCTGATTGTGTTTCTTCTATCAATTCTATGTTTAATCTCTTCTTTTGCCTGTGAATAATCTCTAGATTTATTTTGACTAAATGCTTCATGAATTATCTGAGTGCTGATTATCAAATCCTTTTCTGTTTGAGTTTCACTTGATTCATATATTTCTCTCGGTATAAATAATGGAATTTTCTTTCCTTTTAAAAGTATTTGTTTTAAAAAAAAAAATGCTTTTTCTTGTTGCTTTGTTATTTTTTTTAAAACTCTTTGAACTCTAAAATTAAAATTTCTTATTTCGACTTTGTAGTCTATATCTTTAAAAACGGGTTCAAAAAAGGAAGGTGTTTTTCGAGGAGGACCAAAAGGATATTCTGTTTCCATTCCCAAAACTGTTAAAAAACAAGAATCAAAATCATCTTGTTGCTTTCGATCTCTATCAGAGAGTCGTAGCTTAGATCCGTGCCACGGTTTCAAATGAAAAGGATATAAGATTTTGATCTGAAAACCTTCTATTAACCAATTTTTAGGAAATTCTGTTTTGGAGAATTGAAGACCATTATAGCTGCACTTTAAATAAATTTCTCTATTCCAATCTTGGAAATCCTCATACCATTCCGGAGATTGCCGTAATAAAATACGGCCAATATTCTTAGCTATTATCAATAAGGGTAATTTAATATACCTTCTAAAAATTGATTGTGCTAGTAACAGAATACTTCTTGTTTTTTGTGCATATGGAATGTTTTCCCAGAATTCCATTGCGTCTTCCTGGTTGTTTTTTTTTATTTGGAATTGTTGATCTAAAATTTCAAATTCTGACTTTTTACCCAACCAATCTCTAATATTAAAAAAAAGCTTCATTAGGTCGGATATAGGAAAAGGAAAATCTTCCATTTTTTCCAAAAAAAGAGGGGAATGGGGATTTCCTTGAGACGGTCCCCAAATAACCATTTTACGCCTTTGAATGCGCATAGATCCTTTGATTATGGCTCGACGAAAATCTGGTTCTTCCAAATAACTTATAAAACCCGAATCTCTATTAAATTTTGTATAAAGATTATAATTCTTGAAATTAGATTTCTTAAAACTTCGTTTGGAACGAGTTAAAAAAGCTATACGTTTAAATTTTCTTGTTCGAAGCTGGTGATCCAGCCCTTGCATTATGCTTTGTT